AGGTCTAATGAAATAAAAACTCTTGATTTTAGTTAGTTTCTTTCAACTCATTAACTAATTCATTATGGGATTGATTGTTTTCCATTTCAATCAAAACGATTTCTTAGTAAACGTTAGAATATTATAGATCTAAAATGAACTTTTTTTTATCGAGAAAGGCTAAAAAACGACTGAGATATTTTTTTATCAAACCACGTATCCTTTAACAGATTTATTAGTAATCTCATTCGAATTTTAAAATTGAATTTAGGTGTATTCCTTTCTCGAGTTTGACTAAAAAAAGACTCAAGTTTTTTATTAGATTAGGCAAAAGTTTACAATCCTTTGAGGGATTTTATTAAATGTAAATAAAGTATAGAATGACGAAAATCAAGGTCTTTTAGGTTCTTTCTTTATTTTATTAAATCATTAAGTTTGATTTCTATGACCTAGCAGATTCTGCAGATTCTAAAGATATAAATTTGAGAGATAAAGAACGAGAACTAAGAGTTCCAAACCAAAAATTTTTGGTTTTATAATATTGTATGGAATCAAAATTTTGTTATTTCGAGTAATTTTTGATCCCATTTTCACGGATCTTTCACATATCTATATTTCTTTTTTATGAAGAGAATATTATTTATAGAAAAAATAGATAATGAAAAATAAATAATAATTTGTTTTGAACAATAGATGTCTTTCACATCCAACTATAACAATGATTTTAAAATGGCAGTTCCAAAAAAACGTACTTCTATATCAAAAAAGCGTATTCGTAAAAATATTTGGAAAAGGAAAGGATATTGGGCGGCGTTAAAAGCTTTGTCATTAGGGAAATCTCTTTCTACCGGTAATTCAAAAAGTTTTTTTGTACGACAAACAAATAAGTCCTAAACTATTGGAATAATCGGAATGGATTTGACTCAAAAATTGGCTCAATAATTTGTTAATATCAAATTCACAATTGGCAGTCCCTATTCTAATCAATATGAAATAGACCAGGTTTCCATCTTATAAGATGTCTAAAAAAAAGAATTCTTCTGTTTGCTGAATTCTAAAAAAAAGAAGAATAAAGAAAAAAATACAAGATTTTTTATTTCTTTGTAGTATATTTTCACTAAGATTTTTGTGGTGGGGAGTCTTATTTTCCCCATCGACCTTTACAAAAATGAAAAATTTTTCTCTTTCTCGGGAAGGGCAGATATAATATTTTTAGTTCAAATAAATGGATTGTTGAAACTAATGGATTCCATGTTAAAAAATTTTGGATAACTTTCTGATTAATTTATAATTTTTATTAATTACTATATGTAATGTATTTACCATATATCTCCAATTTTGAGCCCAATCAATAAAAGAACTTCATTGTTGAGATATTATGTACAACTAATGTGTCAATTTGGAGTAATCCAAAATATGGTTATTTTGGATTCATTGAGAAAATTTATTTTTTGTTTGAAATTTATGAAATCAGATAAACGAGAAATAATGAAGTATCAATAAAAGTAAAAAAATGAAAACAGTTTTTTTTCTTTTATCGAGAGAATTATCTACTTGCAAAAGTTGGATTTTAGAATAGGATAAACTACGTCAAAGCCCTAAGATAAAAGAGAAATAAACCGGACACCCTAAAAAGAAATGAAACTAATGAACCTTCAAATTGACTTTTGAACTCATTTTTTTATCAATTTGAATCTTTACTAAAAAACTTATTTGATTGAATTGACTTGTTCAATCTCGACGATTGAATATAAATAGGCTATTATTAGTTCGAGCAAGCCGCTATGGTGAAATCGGTAGACACGCTGCTCTTAGGAAGCAGTGCTAGAGCATCTCGGTTCGAGTCCGAGTGGCGGCATGCCATCTTCTAAAACAGACCCAATAGATCCTATAATAAAAATAAATTCAATTCCCGATTTATAATTCTTAATTAATATTAATTTAGGGGATTCCCTCCCTTTTTTCATTTTTATGATATTTTCAACTTTAGAGCATATATTCACTCATATTTCCTTTTCGATTGTTTCAATTGTAATTACAATTAATTTGATAACCTTATTGGGCAATGAAATCATAAAACCATATGATTCGTCAGAAAAGGGGATGATAGTTACTTTTTTATGTCTAACAGGATTATTAATCACTCGTTGGATTTATTCGGGCCATTTCCCACTAAGTGATTTATATGAATCATTAATCTTTCTTTCATGGAGTTTCTCCCTTATTCATATAGTCCCTTATTTCAAAATAAGAAAAAATTATTTAACCACAATAACTGCCTCAAGTACTATTTTTACCCAAGGCTTTGCTACTTCGGGTCTTTTAACTGAAATACGTAAACCCGCAATATTAGTACCTGCTCTACAATCGGAGTGGTTAATAATGCACGTAAGTATGATGATATTGAGCTATGCGGCTCTTCTTTGTGGATCATTATTATCCGTAGCACTTCTAGTCATTACATTTAGAAAGATTTTTTATAGTTATAAAAGTAATAATTTATTAAAATTAAATGAGTCATTTTCATTTGGTGAAATCCAATACAAGAATGAAAGAAACAATATTTTTAAAAAAACTTCTTTTTTTTCTGCTAAGAATTATTACAAGGCCCAATTGATTCAACAATTAGATTATTGGAGCTATCGTGTGATTAGCCTAGGGTTTATATTTTTAACCATAGGTATTCTTTCAGGAGCAGTATGGGCTAATGAAGCATGGGGATCATATTGGAGTTGGGATCCAAAGGAAACTTGGGCCTTTATTACTTGGATCGTATTCGCAATTTATTTGCATACTCGAACAAATAAAAATTTTAAGGGGGCAAATTCCGCAATTGTGGCGACTCTAGGCTTTCTTATAATTTGGATATGCTATTTTGGGGTCAATCTATTAGGAATAGGGCTACATAGTTATGGTTCATTTACGTTAACCTCTAGTTAAATTAAAGAAAAGTTCTTACGAATACAAACAGAGTGGAATACGGTGTATATAAAACACCTTGTGTCAACCGGCGAGAACCGTGTGAATCCAGTAGTGTAGTGATTCACACGGGTCTCGCAAAGACCAAGTATATTGGGTGAAAATTCAAATTCATATTTTGTTTTTACTTTATTTAAGATTTAAGAGAATAAAAATCCTTCTTCTTTTTTTTTTCATTAGTCAACCAACTCTTAAAAATCATAGGAGTTTTTTTCTTTAAGAAAACTATCTATAAAAATAATTAGATAGAATACCTTCAACCTTGTCAACTGATAGTGAAAGAACAAAATCCGGATACATACCAATACCTATTACAGGTAGAAAAATGGCGATCGAAACAAATAACTCGCGCGGTCCAGAATCAAAAACATAAGAGTTTGGAGTATTAAATAACTTGTATCCATAGAACATCTGGCGTAACATAGATAATGAATAAATAGGAGTTAATATCATTCCAATTGCCATTAAAAAAGTGATGGCAATTTTGGGCATTAAAAGATATTTTTGGCTGGTAATTATTCCTAAAAAGACTATAACTTCTGCAACAAAACCACTCATACCCGGTAATGCAAGCGAAGCCATGGAAAAACTACTGAACATCGTAAATATTTTTGGCATGGGGATAGCTACTCCCCCCATTTGGTCAAGATAAACAAGACGTATTCTATCATAACTCGTTCCTGCCAAGAAAAAAAGTGCAGCACCAATAAACCCATGAGAGATTATTTGTAAAATAGCTCCATTGAGTCCCGTATCGGTTATAGAAGCAATTCCTATAAGTATGAAACCCATATGAGATACGGAGGAATAGGCTATTCTTTTTTTTAAATTACGTTGGCCGGGAGATGTTGAAGCTGCATAGATTATTTGTATTGTACCTACTATAATCAACCAAGGAGAAAATATAGAATGAGCGTGTGGTAATAATTCCATATTAATCCGAATCAATCCATAAGCTCCCATTTTTAATAAAATTCCGGCTAGAAGCATACAAGTACTGTAATGTGCCTCTCCGTGGGTATCTGGTAACCATGTATGTAGGGGTAGAATCGGTAATTTGACAGCAAAAGCAATAAAAAATCCAATATAGAATATTATTTCCAAAGCCACAGGATACGACTGATTCACTGATGTTTCAAAATTTAATGTTGGTTCATTAGAACCATATAAACCGATACCCAGAACTCCCATTAAGAGAAAAATGGAACCTCCCGCCGTGTACAAAATAAATTTTGTGGCTGAGTAGAGACGTTTCTTTCCTCCCCACATGGATAGAAGTAGATAAACCGGAATTAATTCTAATTCCCACATGATGAAAAAAAGTAAAAGGTCCCGAGAAGAAAATGATCCTATTTGACCACTGTACATTGCTAACATCAAGAAATGGAATAACCGAGAATCCCGAGTAACAGGCCAGGCTGCTAAAGTAGCTAAAGTAGTGATAAATCCTGTTAATAAAACGGGTCCTATAGACAGTCCATCTATTCCTAATTTCCAACGGAAATCAAAAAAATTGATCCATTTATAGTCCTCTACTAGTTGGATTAACGGATCGTCCAATTGGAAATGATAACAGAATGCATAGGTTGTTAGAATAAGTTCTAACATGCATATACATATTGTATACCACCTAATTACCCTATTTCCTTTATGTGGAAGAAATAAAATAAAGGAACCCGCAAATATTGGTAAAACTACAATTATTGTTAACCAAGGAAATTTGTTCGTGGTAAAGACAAGATACACTTGGACCAGAAAAACCTATGCCCAAAAATAAGATATTTTTGAGCACAGGTTTTGGCGGTAAAAAAAAAATGGGCTCAAGTAGGGTTTTCTGTAACGTATTAATAAGCTATACCCATGCTGCGGGTTGTTTCATGCCATAAATAAACTCGAACACTCAAGAAATCTGTTGGGCAGGCGGATTCACATCTCTTACAACCGACACAATCCTCTGTTCTTGGAGCGGAAGCTATTTGTTTGGCTTTACATCCGTCCCAAGGTATCATTTCTAATACATCCGTGGGACAGGCTCGGACACA